GATAGGGCCTCATCGGTAAGTGCTACAAGATCTCGTGCATCGGAATCCATGATTATAGACCCGACTCCATTACATTAGTATGGAACATTTTCTTTTCCAAATGAAATCTCCTAGTAGATGCACGAGTGAAAAAGTACTTTCGTTCTTGTGGAATAAGAAGCCTTCGTGCCTTAATGCACGTATTGAATTTATTCGGAGCTATTAGAGCGGGATCCACTTTGTCGGGAAGATGAGTCGAAGCAATAACAAGAATATTTCTACTTTATTAATCCCTGGAGAGATGCTTCGATAATATACCGAGGGATAAGAAGTCCTTCGACTTCCTCACATGCGTATCATGAATGTTTGGAATCGATATTATTATTATGCAAGAAGACAAAGGAGAGATTGCTTTTGCTAATTCGAATTGAAGATTGATATCAAATCGATCTATTTTCGAAATCGTAACCGTCTCCAGAGTTTGTCCCTATGCTATACGCCAAGGTAGCTGCTCCAGCTCTGTCTCAAAAAGGCCAGGATCGGGGAGATCCTTACTCTTAACAATTTAGCGAACACCCTCAGCAGGATCAACATGAGGAATCTCAGCATCTATGTCCTCAGTCTCCTCGTCAATACTATAATCATAAAAAAACCTCCGGGATTCTGGAAGGTATTCCCAAATAAGCTAATGAAAGGAAGACAGGAGTTTGTCAACAGGGATTTGACCAAATAGGATCGTCCAATTCCTATCGAATTTATCACTAAAATATCCGTAGAGTAATATTAAGGCTAAGCAGAGCGAAAAGAGTTTTGGTTTTTCAAGAGATGGTAAATCAAAAGGATTAGCCCCACACAAGGTTTTTTAAAAAATGATTGTCTCATAATGAGCAAGGGATATCCGTCTTTCTGCTAAATAGGATGTATTGAACTCATACTTCACAGAATTCATTAGCGACTTTCTATGAATGTCAACTAAGTATCGTAAGTAACTTGCTCCCGGTTGTTCCAGCATTAGAAAAGCAGAGTCGTTGTTTGAGAAATGATCATTATGAGTCAGACTCAATAGAAGTGAACCAACCCCTTTTTATGTCGTAAAGGTGTAGAACTACATCAAGAAGTCTATATCATCAGTTTCAATGAACTGACTGTTCAGGAGCCAGGATTCCGTTTTTTATCAGAAAATCTTCATCCATCCAGGTCTTTTCCTTTTGTTATCAATGAAATGAAGAGATCTCTTTACTTGTATGACTTAGATGTCTCGTATTTCTCGAAAAGGTGATTCGATTAATGGGATTTGGTATGGTACTTATGAAATCGCTGATATCGATGAGAAGGTTATTGAGAAGCATATTCCAATATTTCTTATGCAAACGTATTGATTTGAACCCATCAGCGGGACCCTCATCATTACTCAATAGCATATCGACGCCAAACTCGCATATTTCGTCTAATAGGTCCAGAACAATTATAATAGAAAGAGATTCATTAACCAGGCAAATAGAAATTTTTTCTTTCAACTATATTTCGATTGTTAATACGATAGAATAGATAAGGAACGATACTACAAAGAGTATTACACCGAGATATCAATTCAATTGTTTGTTGAACCTTGTGAATTGCATGAAAGTAGGATACTCAAAATTCCGGGGTCAAAGAGTTTTATAAAACGTTCTTGGTGGAAAAAACGTGAATGAAAGATCCCACTAAATTGAATTCGGTCCATGACTCTGACACATAACAAAAATTTTGGATCGCGCTCAATATCTCTCTCAATTCGAAAATTCAGAATCTTAATTTTAATTGATGTCTTTTTAGCATTTGTACCTCCCGCCAAAATACTAAAAAAAAAAAAAAAAGAAACATAAATCAATGTTATGTTAATTGGATTGATTTAGACTACAGATTGCATTTCAATTGGAATTTGCTTATTCACCATGTACGAGGATCTCTACTAAGCATCCATGGCTGAATGGTTAAAGCGCCCAACTCATAATTGGAGAGTTCATAAGTGCAATTCCTACTGGATACATGCTAATGGGACCCTCTACTACGTCTATAGAAATATCTGATTCTCTATCTTATTGTATTTGTATAGATTAATATTGTAATGTAATGAATCTTGCCTTGATCTAACTTACTTGCTCTGCATTACTTATAGCTTCCTTGTTCGTAGATAAAGCGGATTCCTAATTGTCAAGTGATTCAATCTATGCACATTCTTCTATATCCATTCTCAATTTAGTGTAATTCTCAAGTGCATGATCCACCCTATGTGTTATTATATAATAATATTGATTCGAATGTAATCGCCATATAGTAATATACAGACGCAATATCTAGATGGAAATCCATAATTTTATATTTTATAATTATAATAATAAAAAAAAATAGTAAAGGAGCAATGTACCATGGATGGAATCAAATATGCAGTATTTACAAACAAAAGTATTCGGTTATTTGAGAAAAATCAATATACTTTTAATGTCGAATCAGGATTAACTAAGACAGAAATAAAGCGTTGTGTCGAACTCTTTTTTGGTGTCAAGGTAATAGCTATGAATAGTCATCGACTTCCGGGAAAGGGTAAAAGAAGAGGACGACATACAATGCATTACAGACGTATAATCATTACCCTTCAACGGGGTTATTCTATTCTACCTCTTAAAAAGATAAATCTAAATACTTAATAGCATGGTGATACATTTATACAAAACTTCTAACCCGAGCACACGCAATGGAACCGTTGCACGAAATAATTTGACCTATGGGAAGCATCGGTGTGGTAAAGGTCGTAATGCCAGAGGAATCATTACCGCAGGTCATAGAGGGGGAGGTCATAAGCGTCTCTACCGTAAAATAGATTTTCGCCGTAATGAAAAAAACATATATGGTAAAATCATAACCAGAGAATATGACCCTAATAGAAATGCATCTATTTGTCTCATACACTATGGGGATGGTGAGAAGAGATATATTTTACATGCCAAAGGGACTGAAATTGGAAATACCATTGTTTCTGGTACAGGAGTTCCTATAAAAATAGGAAATGCCCTACCTTTGACCCATATGCCCTTAGGCACGTCCATACATAACATAGAAATCACGCTTGGAAAGGGTGGACAATTAGTTAGAGCAGCAGGGACTCTAGCGAAACTGATTGCAAAAGAGGGGAAATCAGCCACATTAAAATTACCTTCTGGAGAAGTCCGTTTGATATCCCAAAACTGCTCAGCAACAGTCGGACAAGTGGGGAATGCTGGGGTGAACCAGAAAAGTTTGGGTAGAGCTGGATCTAAACGTTGGCTAGGTAAGCGTCCTGTAGTAAGAGGAGTGGTTATGAACCCTGTAGACCATCCTCATGGGGGTGGTACAGGGAAGGCCTCAATTGGTAGAAACAAACCTACAACCCCTTGGGGTTATCCTACACTTGGAAGACGAAGTAGAAAAAAGCATAAATATAGTGATAATTTAATTCTTCGTCGACGTAGTAAATAGGAGAGAAATGGAATTTCTCTCTTCGTCTTTAAAAAAGAAAAAGGAGGAAGCTGTGACACGATCACTAAAAAAAAATCCTTTTGTAGCTACTCATTTATTAAGAAAAATTGATAAGCTTAAAACAAAAGAAGAAAAAGAAATAATAAAAACTTGGTCCCGGGCATCTACCATTATACCCGCAATGATCGGCCATATTATTGCTATCCATAATGGAAAAGAACATTTACCTATTTATATAACAGATGGTATGGTAGGTCACAAGTTGGGAGAATTTGCACCTACTTCGAATTTCCAAAAACATACGAAAGTCGATAAGCGATCTCGTCGTTAATACAAAATATAGATACTTATAATTCATTAGTAGGAGGCGACCCTTATGCTAAAGAAAAGAAAAACAGAAGTACACGCTTTAGGTCATATATCCATGTCCGCTCATAAAGCGCGAAGAGTAATTGATCAAATTCGCGGACGTTCTTACGAAGAAACACTTATGATACTAAACGTCATGCCTTATCAAGCATCTTATCCCATTTTAAAAATGGTTTTAAATGCCGGAGCAAATGCTAGTTACACTAGAGGTTCCAATAAAACTAATTTAATAATTAGTAAAGCCGAAGTCAACGAGGGTACTGCCGTGAAGAAATGGAAACCTCGAGCTAGAGGACGTAGTTATCCGATAAAAAGACCTACTTGTCATATAAGTATTGTAGTGAAAGATATATCTTTAGATAAATATATAGAGACTTTCCCATGGTTAAAAAAACCTAGATGGAAAAATAAGGATACAAATATGATATATCATAATATGGATAGTAGTGGGGGAGTATGGGACAAAAAATAAATCCACTGGGTTTCAGACTGGGTACAACCCAAAATCATCATTCCTGTTGGTTTGAACAACCAAAAAACTATTCGGAAGGTCTAATAGAAGATCAAAACATACGAGATTATATTGAAGATTTTGTACAAGAAAATATACAAAAGAATAGAAGAATCGCCTCTAGCCCCTCGGGAATTACGCGTATAAAGATTCTAAAAGGCACCGATCTGACCGAGGTCCAAATCTATCTGGCATTCCCAAAATTATTAAAAGAAATTCCAATGGAAGAATTACAGACGAATCTACAAAAAAAAATGGATTGTCTACTAAATCGAAAAATCAACATTGCTATTACAAGAATTGCAAAACCTTATGGAAACCCTATTATTCTTGCACAATATATAGCCGGACAATTAGAACATAGAGTTCCGTTTCGAAAAGCAATGAAAAGGGCTATTGCAAAAGCGAAAAAAGAAAAGATAAAAGGAATTCGAGTACAAATTGCAGGTAGGCTCGGTGGAAAAGACATTGCACGTGTCGAATGGATCAGAAAGGGTCGGGTTCCCCTACAAACCATTCGAGCTAAAATTGATTATTGTTCCTATCCAGTTCGAACTATCTATGGGGTATTAGGTATCAAAATTTGGATATTTAGAGGAAAAAAAAAAAAAAAGAAACCTTTCCTTAGAAACAAAAATATTCTCAA